ACACAGCATCTCTTTCTTTTATCAAGGGTTCTGCCAATTGATATGTTTCCACAAATAATTTAAATTCAATTTCGTGATCCGTATCTTCAATTTTTGGAAATTTCTGAAATTCCTCCATCAAGCCTTGACTAATGAACCTATAAAATCCCTCAAATTGTATCTGGCTAAATCCAGGTATTGTAGACATTTCCTCATTTCCATCCCGGAGCATCTTAATCTTTAGTTTCCTGTTTGTTTATTGAAAAAATCCCATTATTGGCTCACCCCTCATCGAACCATATGGATCGATCTAGCAATGATGGAATGTATATTCTGTTTACTAAATCACATAAAATTTTAGCCAACCCCATCCATATTTATGTATTTCATACCTACAAAAGGAGACGTAACGTAATGGAATTCTAAATAAAATTTTCGACGCAAGACAGATACAAAAGGAAATGGATTGATAAAGCATTCCTGCAAAAAAATTATGCCACTTATACTTACAGAGTCTTGTATAGAATATCAAAATTGATCCAATTTCTACTTATTATGATATTACAATCAGATTGGTTATCAAAAAAAAGGATTCTAGATTTAATCTGCTCTCTGTGAATCAGATAAAGACAAAATAATCTAATCAGGAGCAGTATGGGGTTTACTTTTATTTTAACACTTTAATGTTTAATGTTAAAAAACGGATTCGCTGATTGTTTTTGGTAGTAGAATTCGTAGACGATGATACATACAATATGATTGAAGAAACAGTTAATCGGAATTTTTTTTATTAAGTACATCCAAATATAGTTAACTATCCTTATATTCTATCTTTTATCCCTTATATTCTATCTTTTATCATAGTTCCGCTTGAAGCAACATAAGTTGTGCTATATCATAATTTATCTTTTCTATTCAATGAAAAATTAAAGCCCCACGGGTTTCTCTATAGAAAATATGTGGATAAAATACCCGACTCGGTATCCGTAATTTATGCTTTAGGGTTTACATATATATATAATTGTTGTTATAATTGCAAAAGAATTGATTATTGAAAATAATGCATACCGATCCATTGTAAATCATTTTCACTTTCTTATGTCATTAAGGAAAATTTGAGATACTAATTTAGAAACCGTTAATTATATCAATTCCAAATCAAAATAGTTAAGAATTTGTTCAGAAATCTTTTCTTAAGGGGAATTAGGAATTCTTATTTTAAATTGTTATATGTTATATATATATATTGAGATATATTTAGTTGATGAAAATGATCTCAACTGGATCCAATAAAAAATGGGGATTCCCCTTTTTGAATTTTGGAATAAGTACAATGGGATTCAAGATATAAATAAAATACAAAAGATTCTGCAGTCCCCCTACTCCACATAGGAATAGATGGAGTCTGTAAGATATTTGTATCGTTTTGGCGACATGGCCAAGTGGTAAGGCGGGGGACTGCAAATCCTTTATCCCCAGTTCAAATCTGGGTGTCGCCTGATCAAAAAAAAAAATACTTGGAATTTCTTATCCCACGAATTGCAACTAAATCGAACTTGACTAATTCGTGTCCAACAGAAGCAGAGATCGAAAAAGGCCTTATCGATTACTTGAGGAATTCATAGATTCGATAAACAACTATATAAATTCTTTCTTCAAAGAAAATAGTATTCTCGATGTGACTAAAACTGGTACTCATGGGCATAAAGCAAACCCTTTTTTTTTTTTAGTTAGGGGCCGGTTCATACTATATGATTTATCAAATAAATATATAGTATGAGTCGAAATTCAAAGTTAAGAAATCAGAAATCCCGGTATCCAAAATCAAATTTTCCTAATTACCTTACCCTACACTACTAAGGTAATGTCTAATGACTACTTAGTCTAGAATTAGATTGGATAGGCTGATAATCAAATTAGGTAGTTGTGGAAACGAACGAAGATACTTTCCATCTTCAATTAGAGACATTCCATTGATATTTCCGAAGAGTGTCTATCGTATTTGTACTTAATGCTTTTCCATTCCACCGTAGTTTCTATATTATCTATATATATGTTTCTATATTATCTATATATATATATATATATAGATATAAATAAAAAATATAATAGATATAAATAAATAATATAGATAAATACAAATATAGCAACTTATTACGAATGGGTTCATTGGATTACTTCATGAATAGCTTTAAGTTAAAATCCCGTTTTGACTCTGCACCATGGATTCCACTATGATTGGTAATTAATAATGGAATAATTCCTTCATTTCATAATATAGGGGACATAATTTACATGGATATAGTAAGTCTCGCTTGGGCTGCTTTAATGGTAGTCTTTACATTTTCCCTTTCGCTTGTAGTGTGGGGAAGGAGTGGACTTTAGGATACTACTAATTGAATAATGGAATTGGATCCTTTTTTTAATGGATCCTTTGTAAAACGTTTCGAAATCCAACTATGAGAATAATGCATAGTTGGATTTCGAAACTCAGGTCAACAAAATAGGGTTTTATTTCGAACAGAATTCTTTTCTATTTTGATTTGCTAAATTAGTTCTTACCAGAATGAGAATTCTGGATATTACAGTGAGAAACAACCAATCCCCCATTTTTTATTTATTTTGATTTCTTTCTTTACTTTTACCCCGCTCTATATATTTTCTACTCGAAACCTCTAGCAGTTTGATTGTATTGTACAATAAGATCTTACGCGTAAACATAATAAAATAATATTTTTTTTTTCAAATTGGAATTGAAAAAGTCACCATAGAGTTCCGCGGATCATCTGTTAATGGTTCAATCAATACAAGAACTTCTTAGGAATTCTAAACTAAAGGTAATTCTCGATTTCGTTTTCTTTGTTTTATTTATGTTTTTTAGAATATAATATTAATAATTAAATTAATGAATGATTAAATTAATGTATTACAATATTATAAATATTGTAAATTAGTTGATATCAAATCTATTTCTGTATACACTTGTATATCTATCTTGTATATCCATGTAAAAAGACTTACACTATATAAGTGTTTATACTATATTTAAATAGTGGAATCCAAATATATATATATTCTATTATATTGAATTATTATATAATGATTCAATATAATAGAATTCTTTAAGTATTATTCTAATAATAATAATAATTTTAATAAGAATTAATAATAAGAATTAAAAAGTTAGAGTTTCATATTAGTCCTTTCTATCATATTATTTTATATAGTGTTGATTCCAGTTTTATCATTTAATTGGAATCCCTTTTATTTCTTCAATCATGGATAAGAACTCATAAATTTTAGTCAAATTAATCATTTTGACTGACTGTTTTTACGTATATGATAAGTAAAAAAGCGGTAGGAACTAGAATAAAGAGTGCAGTAGCAATAAATGCGAGAATATTTACTTCCATAATCTCATTGTTTTTTTCTTCGCAATAGCTCGGGATCTAATCCCATAGAGATGATAAATTTGACTTCTATAAATTCCATGGGATAAATTACATCCTAATGATACTGAATCCGGGCAATATTATGAATAACAATATAGGATCTATCAAATCGATTCATCGTCGCGAATTGAATAGTATAGCATAGGAAGATTCTTTATCCATACCAAAAAAAAATGGGATTCCCAATCCAATAAGGAATCTTGTTGAATTTATCATCCTTTTCCACTCTTTATTTTCTTCCTTATTTTCCATAAAAAAAAAATGAAAATCTTATGGAATTCCTTTTTAGATATTTGTTTGTCTATTTTATTATACTAGTTATATCGTATACCACTTTTAATATATATATTAATAATTTAAAATTGAGAATATATACACAATTAACCCATGCATGGAATTCTTGGATGTACAATTATCTAATGAGGTATCATATGACCTGTATTGTTTCTAGACTCAAACAAGAAAAGTCAAATAGAAAATAAGTTAAACTACGTTTTTTTGTGATGATTCCATTTTGAATACGGAGAAGTATGGTAAATATGGATCCAAGTAGAAAAAAAAAGATAGAATATTCCAACCCATTTACTAAAAGAAAAAGATGCCTTGTTTTATTTTTATTTTCTTAGGACCCCCAATTCTTGGATTGGTAACGGAAGCGTATACATCAAAAATTCTGTGTACAATATGAATGAGATATATTGTTTACAATTAAGAATTTAGAAATAAAATAGGAACTTCTATACTCTATACTTAAATAAAATAGAAAATAAAGAAAGGGGTGGTTTAAGCTGAAAAGTATTTTGTAGAGTTAATTATCTTATATCTTCATTGTGCATTGTACAATAAACGAGTACATATATTATATGTAAGATCCTCTAGTATATTCTATTTCATTGATCAAGAACAATAGAGAAAACGGTATTCCTGAATAGAATGCTCTGATTAGACCAATCCACAATAGAATTCTAGTTCGGGACTGACGGGGCTCGAACCCGTAGCTTCCGCCTTGACAGGGCGGTGCTCTGACCAATTGAACTACAATCCCAGTAAGGTGTATAGTATACATATGGGTTTCATTCAAACATCCTATTTTATTTGCCTGCCATGTTTGTTGTAACAAAAATCCTGAATGATATACTAATGGAAGACCCACATAAATATAGACTATAATGAGAGTGCCACTGATTACTAAAAATCTTGTGGTTATTTTATTGTCACAAGATTTTTACTAAATCTTTCAAGGAGAAAAAAGACTCTTTTTTACCCCTTTCATAATTCTTAAGTATGATGAATTCAGATCATTAGAAAGATTAGAACATGTGGACGGGAAAAGATGGGATAGATAAAAAAAAGGAACTCTTTATTATTCCATATGATATTCCATATCAGACGTTTGTGGAGAATAAATTTGTTATATCATACTCATGGCGAATTCTTGGGCCGAGCTGGATTTGAACCAGCGTAGACATATAGCCAACGAATTTACAGTCCGTCCCCATTAACCGCTCGGGCATCGACCCAGGAAGAATCCTTTTTAGGATTACTGATAATTGATAATTCATGATAAAC